TAGGCATCATATATAGAAAAGATACCCTATTTGATTTAATTTAGGATTTAGATAGGATAGGATCCGTTATGTTCTGGGGTTTCCATATACTTATAATTGCTGTTATAATTGAAATTCAGAAGTTTTTTTTTTTTTATTGAAAAGAATTAATACTGATTAGTACAGATTGATTATGTATCAATTAAGATTTAGTTAGGTATCCGTTTGGTAATCTTTTGAATTATATTATATCATTAGAGAAACACAATTTGCAATTAAAATGCAAGAATCGTTCATCAATTTACAGTCAATAGTTAACGGTTCCTATTTCTGCTGAATTTTTTATTTTGTAACTAAAAATACATATTTATTCTTTTCAATAAAAAAATAACGGAAAACAGGATTGCAGATACACATAAAAAAAAGAGGACTATTCTCATCTAGTTTGTATCATTTTGGCGGCATGGCCGAGCGGTAAGGCGGGGGACTGCAAATCCTTTTTCCCCAGTTCAAATCCGGGTGTCGCCTCATCAAAAAAAGAATTGAAATTATCTCTTTAGTTTTACTGATATAACTTGCATTTTTTTCCAGCAGAAGCAAGTGGAAGAAAAGGACTCTTTTTATTTACTTGATTCGAAGCATCCGCGTTAGGGATTTGGTTTTCTCAAATAAAATCCTATAAATCATTGCGTCTAGGCTTCAAGGAAAGATTCTAATAAAGGAATCATTAAATCTTGATATGATAGTTTTTTGACTACTAATATAGAATTATCAACAGAATTATCTATTGAATAGATAATTCTGTTGATAATTCTATAACTTTTTATAAAGTTATATTAAGTAAAAAAGCGAATTCCTTCTTTTTCTCGAGGGACTCTATGAAACAATTAGGAGACCGTAAAGATTAGATCAAATGAGAAAGGAGTAGGTATGTGTGATCTAGCTTGATTCTCCACTTTTCCACTTTTTCAAAAATGAAATGGAGCGCAACAAAAGAAAGACAAAGTTTTTCCATTAGACTCAAAATCATATAAGAACTCGTTTGTTAGTTGATTGTTTCATCAATGATGAATGGTGTTGTGCCTTTATTTTTTTTTTTGACTCTGCACTAGTGATTTCACTATTATTAGTGAACAATAATGATTAGTGAACAATAATGGAATAATTCTTTTATATTCATAGAGATAGGGGACATAATTCACATGGATATAGTAAGTCTCGCTTGGGCTGCTTTAATGGTAGTCTTTACATTTTCCCTTTCATTCGTAGTATGGGGAAGAAGTGGACTCTAGAAGTACTACTAATTGAGGAATCAACCTCAAACTGTATCAATTGTTTTATAGATTGTTCTGCCGAACCTTTTTTTTTTACTTTTATTTGTTTTTTCCTGTTCAAAGAAAAAAGGTTTGCTTAATAATTTGAAAATGTATATATCCTTTCGACCCAAAAGAACATAGATATAGTGGTTGTCCAATAAGATGCTCCGCGTAATAAGATATTTCCTCGGACTAGTCACTCACATATTGCATGCTTACCACTCGTTTTATTAATTATTTTAGTTATTATTTTTTTTGCTTTATGGAATTCATTTCATATCATGCTGAAAGTGTTAAAGATGGGGTAATTTTTTTTTTTAATACGAACAGAAGACCTTTCCACGGAATCGAAACCCTCTATCATTTTTTAATTGTTCAATCAATTACTTCTTTAGAATGGTAAAAAAATATTATTTTATTACTATATGCCCATAACATTTTTTCCATGATTGATTTGATTCTTCCGATGGATATGAGGATTCATATTGAAAAGAATCAGAAATCTATGAATTAGAATCATCAGAATAAGAGTTGCCTTTCCAGATTGATTAGAATGAAGATCAAAAATAAATGAAATCGATAGATGAAGCAAAGAAATAGAATTAGGCTACTATGTACATTAACATTAGATATAGGGAGTTAAGTTAATCTATATGAAATTAATCTATATGAATATGAAGATATATATTGTAGGTTGATCTATATTCAACCTGTATATTTATCGTCATACTTTAGACACTCCAATAACTAAAATAGCTAGTATGGTAGAAGGATTCATAGATATCTTTCTACCATACTATCGGATCTCATAGAATACTGCTCTCATAGAATACTCATAATTCTAGTACACTCATTTCATTTAAGACGCTCAATTTGAATCCTTTTGATTTTCGTTTTATTCTCTTCAGTCATTGATAAGAACTAAAAAGTAAAGTTTAATTCAAATTAATCACTTTGACTTATTGTTTTTACGTATATTATAAGTAAAAAAGCAGTAGGAACTAGAATGAACAGTGTAGTAGCAATAAATGCGAGAATATTTACTTCCATAATTTCATCGTTTCATTTTTTTTTATTTGCAATAACTCAGGATTTAATCCCATAGAAATGAGAAATCTTTTGCTTGTAAATTCAATAGTATGAATTACATCGCGATGATATCGAATCGTATTAGAATATCATGAATAACAATATCTGAACTATCAAATCAATTCATCGTCGAGAATTGAATAGTATAACATAGGAAGATCTTTTATCCATACCAAATTCTAAATTTTATTACTGATCCAATCCAAAATTTGTTTCTTTTAGTATTTTATTTATCATTAAAAAAAAAAAACTTTTTTCAACTTAAACTCAAAAAATAATAAAAAATTACTTCGCTAAAAGAGATGGAATTTTTGTTTGATCTTAGTAATATTTGAATTAGGAATGGGACATATATATATATCAAAAGTCCAGTGTGAAATTTGAATGAGATAGATTCTTTAAAATTCAAATTCGTAATTTGAATTAATAATTGATATTACACAAAATAGGAAAGCTATTTTAATATGAAAAATTCTATCAAAGTAACTATGTGAAATTTATTTTGTATCGTACAAATGTAATTTTTGTATGTGCTCCCCGGAAAGATATAGTACTCAAAAAGGGGACTCATTCAAAAAGCCAAGCCCATTCTGGTATCTATTGTTTGAATCCTGAATATGATTCTAGCAATAATTGTACTAATCTACATATGACTTTCTGCCATGAAAAAGTACTTCTTGAAGAACTGCAAATTTCCAGATTTGTTTGGTTTCATAATAAATGTGAAAAAAGAAAATATAAAAACTATAAAACAAGAAAAATCCGAAAATTCTGTTATGTTATTTGTTCTTTCTTTTCCAATAAAGTAAGAGATCAATTGATATATCTATTTTGATTAGATTTTGATCCGTGTCGGGACTGACGGGGCTCGAACCCGCAGCTTCCGCCTTGACAGGGCGGTGCTCTACCCAATTGAACTACAATCCCAGGGAAAAAAATGTACAACATATATGTTTATGATTTCATTGCCTTCAAACCCCTTCTATGTGGATCTATGTAGATTTTAGATTCTATGTAGATTTTCATCTACATATTGTAACAGAGGTGCGAGTAATGTATTGATATACACACAGACATGCGCTTTAATGAGAGGAACATAGATTATTAGTCATTTTTTTTTATTGCAAAATGGATTGCTAATAAAATCCATTTTTAAAAGAATAACGAAAAAGGAGTTTTTTTTTTTTTTTTCGTTATTCCTTTCTTAAACTTTATACTTACAGATCCTAATCTGAATCGAGATCATTATTAAGATAATAATTTTTTGAAAAAAAAAAAAAAAACAGAGCAAATAAATAGCAGTAGAAAGATATCCAAAAAGCGGATTTTTTTTCCGTATCAAAAATGGATGAAGAAGAAAAAAAGGGTTATAACCTTTCATGGTGGATCGGCGAATTAGTGGGCCGAGCTGGATTTGAACCAGCGTAGACATATTGCCAACGAATTTACAGTCCGTCCCCATTAACCGCTCGGGCATCGACCCAAGAAGAATCCATTATAGGCTTCTTTTTTTTTTTTTGATAATTCCCGATCAACTTTCTTTCGTAGTACCCTACCCCCAGGGGAAGTCGAATCCCCGCTGCCTCCTTGAAAGAGAGATGTCCTGAACCACTAGACGATGGGGGCATACTTGCCCAACTGCCATCATACTATGATCATAGTATGAATAGTTTTTTGAAATTGTCAATATTAATAAAATGGAATAATGTGAATCAATTCAAAGGGTTTTTATGTCTTTCACGATTCCATAGAATTTTAGAATTTGTCATTTCTATTTATTTTATGAATGGTTCATTCTAATTACCTTTTTTTTATTCTATAAAAAATATTATTTTTATCAAAATTATTTGATTTTTTATTTCAATTGTTATTTATTAGTTATATTAGTTTATTTATATATCGAATTTGATATAGATTATATATATAATCTATATTATTATTACTCAATTTTGATTATTTTTTATAAAATAAAGATTATTATTATAATTATATAATTAATATTATAATTAATAAATCTAGAGATTCATTAATTATAATTATTTTATAGTTAAAATAATTAGAGTGATATAGAAATCTTATAATATTTTTAAATAGAGTGATATTATATATATATATCAATTATATATATTACTATGAATTAATATAAAATTCCATAATAAAAAATCTAAATAGTAATTAGAACTCAATTCTTAAAAAAAAATTCTAAAACTAATAAGTGATTGCTCTGCTATATGCCATAAAAGTGGATTAAACTCCATTTCTCATACTTTCAATCATTCCTTGAATCATTATTATAAGGTTATAGGTAGTTCTATCTCATACTAAAACAAGAAATTAAGGAAATTCAAAAAAGATCCATTTTGAAATATGAGAAGAGGAATAGATATCCATAAATGCTTGGAAATTTTTTTTTATCGACAAGTTGCTTTATCAATGAAATATCTTTGATCTATGTTGAATTGGTTGGTGTGTACATGTATCAATCAAATGAATTTCATTATGCTATGGCTTAATATTCAATTAGGATTGGTCTTTTGAAACAATTCATTTCATTGATCAAATACAATATCAATAAACCATTTTACCTAGACTCACTAGCACATTCCCATACTACTT